CAAAGTGGTCTTGTATCAGACTGCCTGTCTTCTTGTAGTTGGATCCCCAAGTTTTTGGAATGCTCCAAACTCTACTTGAGCATCCAAATCTGGGTCAATGCCGGCAAAAACATCTCTGAACAAGGTTCTAGCACCATGCCAAATGTGTCCGAAGAAGAAGAGCAAAGCAAACGAAGCATGCCCAAAAGTAAACCAACCCCTTGGACTGCTACGAAAAACACCATCGGATTTCAAAGTCGCACGATCTAATTCAAAAATTTCACCCAATTGAGCACGTCTAGCATATTTTTTCACAGTAGCAGGATCACTATAACTAAGTCCATTAAGTTCGCCACCATAAAACTCAACAGTTACACCTACTTGTTCAACACTATACTTGGATTCTGCCCTTCTAAAAGGCACATCAGCTCTAACAATCCCGTCGCCGTCTACCAAAACGACCGGAAATGTTTCAAAAAAAGTGGGCATACGACGTACAAAAAGCTCACGCCCTTCTTTATCTCGAAAGATAGGGTGTCCTAACCATCCTACCGCTATTCCATCTCCGTTATCCATTGAGCCTGCCCTGAATAATCCTCCTTTTGCCGGATTATTGCCGATATAATCATAAAAAGCTAATTTTTCAGGAATTTTAGACCAGGCTTCTGATAAACTTTGATTTTCGGCTAGCCCAGCACTAACTCTTCGATATACCTCTTGCTGGAAATAACCCTGATCCCATTGATAACGAGTGGGACCAAACAATTCGATGGGAGTAGTTGCTGAACCATACCACATAGTTCCAGCAACAACAAAAGCTGCAAAAAAGACAGCCGCGATACTACTGGAGAGTACAGTTTCAATATTTCCCATACGTAATCCTTTGTATAGACGTTGTGGTGGTCGAACGCTAAGATGGAACAGACCCGCTAATATGCCCAATGTACCTGCTGCAATATGATGAGAAGCTATTCCTCCCGGAACAAAAGGATCAAAACCTTCCACGCCCCACGACGGATTTACAGGCTGTACTCTTCCCGTTAGTCCATAAGGATCGGACACCCATATTCCAGGACCGTACAGACCTGTTACATGAAATGCACCAAAACCAAAGCAAGCCACCCCGGAGAGAAATAAATGAATTCCAAAGATCTTGGGCAAATCCAAAGAGGGTTTGCCTGTACGTTCATCAGAAAATATTTCTAGATCCCAATAGACCCAATGCCAGATAGCTGCCAAAAAGCATAAGCCAGAGAACACAATATGTGCTCCAGCTACACCTTCGTAACTCCAAATCCCCGGATTCGTTACAGTTCCTCCTGTGATACTCCAACCCCCCCATGAATTGGTTATTCCTAAACGAGTCATGAAGGGTATAACGAACATACCCTGTCTCCACATTGGATCAAGAATAGGGTCAGAAGGATCAAAAACTGCTAATTCATACAAAGCCATCGAGCCCGCCCAACCAGCAACCAGAGCCGTATGCATTATATGAACGGAAAGCAACCGGCCGGGATCATTCAATACAACGGTATGAACACGATACCAAGGCAAACCCATGGAAAATACCCCTTTATCGAAGAAAAATAGACACTACGTAACTTTATTGCATTGGCAAGGTTATACTATGACTATCCTATAGACTTCCCCTGTTCAGTAGATTATTTACTAAGAAGGGTTATGATTCTATATTCTATTCATAATAATAGAATGGAAGAATTCTGTTCGTAAGAACAAAGAGAAGCAGATTTATTCTATACTCGATAAGTACCAATATGCAATGGTGGATTGATACCATTTTCTATGCGAAAATGTGTCCATCCTTCATTTATCATTAGAAGGATCTATTCATAAAAAATTTCCTTTATTTATTTTGTATTTCTTTCTAAATTTTTAGAATCTATGGATAAAATAAATATGATAAAGTCAATATTATAAAGACAATAAAACCATATTGTTACGTTTCCACATCAAAGTGAAATATAGTATTTAATTCCTTTTTTCTTTCAATCCATGCCTATTGGTGTTCCAAAAGTACCTTTCCGAAGTCCTGGAGAGGAAGATGCATCTTGGGTTGACGTATAGTGCGACTTGTCAGATATATTGGGTCATATGGGATTTCCCCGTTCTCTCCCCCGACCGAGATATCCTCTGTTTCGCCCAAGAAAGAGAAATTGAATCATCCAAAAATTGGAGCGTGAACTGCAATTAAATGCCTTATTTGGGGGAATTCATAGAATTATATCAATTAGAATAATTTATGGTTGGCTTTGGCTGGACGAAAAAAATGAGGTATCCAGACTCCGTTTAGAAAAACCCAATTGGTAATATATTTATGATTACTACATGTATCATAAATGATTATTTGTAAAGTCATAACAACAAGAAATGGTGATGGGAAGATTTGTCCTATATGTGCAAATCAAAATTGGGCGGATCTTTACCCGGAGTAGAGCATAAACCTAAAAAGATGAAAGAGGCCCATTCAGGAACAAGAAAATATCATCGTGATTTGGATTGAATTTCGATGAAAGAATACATCAATGAGAAGTAAATTCGATAAGTTTATTTACCCCCTTTTTATATTATCAAAGAAGAAATCAAAATGAATCTTTATTGAAAAATCGAAGAAAAAGCCCTTTCATTAAAAAATTTGAAAAATAAAAGAAAGAGGACTGGAATCTATACATTGATTCTTTTCTTTGCTATTTTTTTGAACCGTATGCATCAAAAGGTGCATGTACGGTTCCTAAGGGATACAATTTTACCCTACTCAACCGACTTTATCGAGAAAGATTACTTTTTTTAGGCCAAGAGGTTGATAGCGAGATCTCGAATCAACTTATTGGTCTTATGGTATATCTCAGTATCGAGGATGAGACCAAAGATCTTTATTTGTTTATAAACTCCCCTGGTGGATGGGTAATACCCGGAGTCGCCATTTATGATACTATGCAATTTGTACGACCAGAAGTCCATACAATATGCATGGGATTGGCCGCGTCAATGGGATCTTTTATTCTGGTTGGAGGAGAAATTACCAAACGTCTAGCATTCCCTCACGCTTGGCGCCAATGAAGTTTTTTTATTTGAGAGAAAAAAGAAAACTATGCCTTCGCCATATGAATATTAAGTAATAATAGCATGGCACTTCGAATTCGATATGAAATTTTTTTATTTTTTTTTCAAAAGATTTGATTATGTATCGAGAGAGTAGTATGAGATAAAAGATATTTCCGACTTTCTCTTATCTATCGGAAGTCCAATTCAGCGTCACAAACTTGTTTGTTTTCACACCGATGGGCTCTTAATAATATTTAAGTTCTAAAATAAAAAAAAGTGCGAAAAAACCAAATTTTCTTTTTTGGTTGGCTCAAAAAGAAACTTTGGGATTGCTGAATCAAAGACAAAAAAAAGAATCCATTTTAAAATAGAAAGCAGCGGAGCCATCATAGTATTTTTGAACTTCTCCGAAAAAAAGAAGGGTGGCATTTTGATCATTTACCCATCTGAGGTTGATAGATTCTAGCTTTATCTTTCTTGAACGGGAAAGTAGGGGTTAATTTCATTATAGAGCCGTATGCAATGCATAAAAGATAATGCCCGTACGGTTGTTCAATTCTATCCTTTTTCCTATTTTTCTTTATCTTTCTTTCATCACACCAGATAGAACTATTATCAGGGTAATGATCCATCAACCTGCTAGTTCTTTTTATGAAGCACAAACGGGAGAATTTATCCTGGAAGCGGAAGAACTGCTGAAACTACGCGAAACCCTCACAAAGGTTTATGTACAAAGGACGGGCAAACCTTTATGGGTTGTATCTGAAGACATGGAAAGAGATGTTTTTATGTCAGCAACAGAAGCTCAAGCTTATGGAATTGTTGATCTTGTAGCAGTTGAATGAAAAAAATGGATTTTGTGCAAATCAGTGATTTGAGATTTTATCTATGAGTTGACTATATAAATATTAAATAAAAAATCCGGTTAGGATCAATCTAAACCAGCCCATTATGTATATGACTCAACATGCCAACTATTAAACAACTTATTAGAAATACAAGACAGCCCATTCGAAATGTCACGAAATCCCCCGCTCTTCGGGGGTGTCCTCAGCGTCGAGGAACATGTACTAGGGTGTATGTGCGACTCGTTTAGATCATGAGCTGACACAAAAAAGCCAAGAAAACCGCTTCCAGTATGAAAGATCAGTACTAGTGAATAGGATAGAATGGAAGAAGGGAATCCATTCACTATCTAAAAATAAGTAAATCTATCCTTCTATTGTGTATAAAGTTTATGGTTTCCATTGGTGCAAATCCAATCACCTGAATTTAAGATGAGAAACAATTCTCCATTGGTAGCAAATGGTTATCCATTAAGCGGAAAAATCTCATTGAAATGAAAAAAAAAATAGTTCTCGCTCGGTCAAGAACGGACTACGAGGGTCAGCTACCCAGCAAACTTTCATAATTAAATACCGTTACTGTATAGGTAGGTCTCTTTGTGAAAGACTTATTACTGGATAATTCATGGGTAGAGCCAAAGAGTGTGGTGTGAACTATACAAGTTACCAATAACATTGATGAAATATTAAATGAAGCCAAAGGCTCCGGTGTATAGAGAAGACCTCACCGTTTAAGAAGTAACCATAGAAACGAGGAAACCCACTATTTCTTTCTTCATTTAATTTCTATTTCTTTTTTTGACTAGATTTTTGACACCTAGCAAAAGAAATTTTCTTATTTCTTTCATATTCCGGAGTAAAATACTAAAAAATTGTGGTTGGGAAGGTTATAGTAGCCAAAGCCATTGGAATTTTAATTTTATACATTGGAAAAATCCGTTTGGTTATTAGTTATTAATAGGCCAGGACGGGAAAAATAATAACTGAAAGAAAAAAATCAATTAGTTATTTGTCAAAATTTTATTTATTCAATGACTAGAGTTAAACGCGGATATATAGCCCGAAAACGTAGAACAAAAATCCGTTTATTTGCATCAAGTTTTCGAGGGTCTCATTCAAGACTTACTCGAACTATTACTCAACAAAAAATAAGAGCTTTGGTTTCGGCTCATCGGGATAGGGATAAGCAAAAGAGAAATTTTCGTCGTTTGTGGATCACTCGGATAAACGCAGTAATTCGAGAAAAGGGAGTATCCTATAGTTATAGTAAATTAATACATGATCTATATAAGAGGCAGTTGCTTCTTAATCGTAAAATACTAGCCCAAATAGCTATATCAAATAGGAATTGTCTTTATATGATTTCCAACGAAATCAGAGAAAAGGTGGATTGGAAAGAATACACCGAAATAATTTAAATGGGGTTCCCCGGAGAATGAACTCCGGGAGGGTGGAGTTGGAGTCAAAATTACTCTGAGAAATGCGCTTAAAGTAGTCAAAATGAATGAACACGTTCAATAAAAAAATCTTTTTTTTCCGATTCGTTTTTTTTTTTTACGACACAAAAATCTGGATTCTAAGATTTGTCAAAAAAAACACCAATCCATATTTGAGTTCGGATTGGAATTCTGATTGAAGTGAACAAAAAACAAGCCTATTTATTTCTGGTTCGAAGACTGGTAGTTCTAGTGGTCGACTCAATTCTTTCAAATTGTTTCTCATTATTGAGAAAAGGTAACAAAGATAAAATACGAGCTTGTTTTATAGCAATAGTAATTAATCGTTGTTGTTTCAAGGTCAATCTATTCACTCGTCTAGATAATATTTTTCCCTGTTCACTAATAAACCGACTAATTAAACTCATGTTTCTATAATCAATTCGATCCCCCGATTGAATCGGGGGCAAACGCCTACGAAAAGATCGCTTGGATTTAAGAAAGGGTCGCTTGGATTTATCCATCGTATGTTTGTTTAATTTATTTCTTATCCCGAAAATACTATTCCTTCATTGTCATTTTAACCCCAAATAGGATTCTTTTTATTTAAATGCAATATCTTCTATTTATATTTCGATGTCTTCTATATAATGTAATTTTTCCCCTTTCAAGGATAAGACATCCTCGGTTCAATCTATTTCTTTATTTCCCCATGAATCGTATGTTTGTAACAATAGGGACAGAATTTTCTCAAGTCTAATCGATTGGGCGTATTGTGCCGGTTCTTTTGAGTAATATATCTGGAAATACCCGTTGATACCTTCTTAACACCGTTTTGTATACAACTGGTACATTCCAAAATGACCGTTACCCGCGCACCTTTCTTCTTGGCCATGAACCTCCTTTGGATTTTTGATTTACTCAACTCTTCTATTTTAATTCGAAATGAAGAAAAAGAAAGGAAGGAAAAAATAGAAGTTAGTAACTTGAAATCCAACTCTAAAAGAAAAAGAGAAAAATCAATTAAATCAAAGCAAAGCCCAAAGTCATACGTAGTAAATAATAAGTAAGACAATGATAATGAGTTCGAAAATCTATTTAACCCCGAGGGGCAGTTAAAGACTTGTATTCTTGCCCTAGACCACGACTTTCCTACTCTATACTCTACCCCCACGTTTAATTCGAATTTGAAACTGAGTCTCGCAGACGTTGAATCCACTTTTATTCTTTCTCTTTCGTCCCTTAATTCATTCTAAATTAGAAAAAAGGGGGGATTAGTCACAGATATTTGATTGTATTTCTAATCTTCTTCATTCCTTCCGGTGTCAATAGCTATAATGAAAAAAAGGGGAATGTCAACGCATCGGGGAAAAAACGATTAATCTCTATCAATAGACCTGCTAAAGCCCCGAACCACAGCGTACTTAGTACTGGGGCCACGGAGAGATATGTTTTTAGATCTCGCATCGAAAAACCTCCTTTTTTTTAATACATAAAGCATATATGATCAGATGCATATGTAGTTAAGGGCTACTTAGAGTTGTATACGGAATCTCTAATTCCAATTGAAATCTACAACGATCCATAAGATTTCCTTTTGTTATTATTATATATTAAATATGTTAAATGAGGCCAAAAAAAACGAAATGGTCAGAAAACCTTGTTTCTCAATGCAGGAAATAGGGATGTGGAAAACAAGACAGGAATTCTCTACAATTACACTGTAGAACAATTGAAGGGATGTGGCGCAGCTTGGTAGCGCGTTTGTTTTGGGTACAAAATGTCACAGGTTCAAATCCTGTCATCCCTACCTATTACTGCCCCTTTGAGTAGTAACGAGGAATCAACCGAGATCGGTTCAAATTGCGTTGCGCGGAATCGTTCATTTTTATGAAACTATAGAATATATGCATATAAAATGAAAATGGATTGGTTAAAAAAACAAAGAATCTTTTCTTTACATTCTTTTGTATTCTGATAAGAAAGCGCTCTTAGTTCAGTTCGGTAGAACGTGGGTCTCCAAAACCCGATGTCGTAGGTTCAAATCCTACAGAGCGTGATTTTTTCTTTCATGGATCCAATCAAAATGAAATGAATTCAGTCGCTTGCACAACAATTAGAATTTGACCTCCTGCGGATTAAAGAAAGGAGGAGGCCAATCAAATTTGAATTAA